GTTATTTTTGTTTAGATTAATTAGATATTATTTTAATTTTATAATATTTGAATATTAAATAAAATATAAGTATCTCGGATTTAATGAAAATTATTCCAAATATCTTTCTTGACATAGAAATATATAAATCAAAAAGATATATATTATATATATGGAAAAAAATTGCGTCCAATAGGATTTGAACCTATACCAAAGGTTTAGAAGACCTATGTCCTATCCATTAGACAATGGACGCCTTTCATTCCTATTTGTTTTCTTATTTTTTACTTCGGATCTCTTGGTCGTAAAAAAAAAAAAAAAAAATAGCGGATTGTATGTGAGAAAATTTAGGCAATTACATATTCAATTCAATGATAGATTAAGATGAAATTATGAATTTCATTTTTAAAATAATAAAAAGATAAAGCGGGTAGCGGGAATCGAACCCGCATCGTTAGCTTGGAAGGCTAGGGGTTATAGTCGACGTCGATTCATTTAACGTCTCTAATTCAAAACCGAACATGAAACTTTTATTTCATTCGGCTCCTTTATGGTAGATGGATAATTTCCCCGATTTAAGACGTAACTGAAAAAAAAAATTGACCCATAACATCTATGTCAGCCTTTACTGTCTGAATACATTTAAAACTACTCGCTTTCTAGATGATCCCTCTAGAAGAGGAGGATTATAACACTCTTTCTAGTTACTTCGTTCTCTATTTCTATTTGAACGAATCCTGAGGAAAAGAATTTTCTTTCCACCGAGCTAAACAATATATCGATGTCTCTAGTAAACCAAAGCCATCGTTTAATAGCTATTTTGCTTCAATCTCCCCTCTATAAACAAAAAACAAATCTAAAATTGAAGATTTAGTTACGATTAGAAAAAAGCTTTCTTCATCCATAGATCCTTTTACTCATTCAATTGGAAGTAGTGATCCAAAAAAAAATTATGTTTCGTAATTTCATAATCCAATTTTTCAATTGCTAATTGATCCTTGTATAAAATATAAAAAGCACGAGAATGTATATTCTTCCTCGAATCTGTCATTGAGAGGTAAAGAATTAAATCCTTTTAAGAAATAAAGTTTTTTTCGGAATATGAAGAAAACCGAAGGACCCCTTAACTATGTAAGGGGTTATATAGAACGAATCACACTTTTACCACTAAACTATACCCGCTACAATGCGATTATTATCTATAAATGGATCTTTTGTCGAATCGGATGTAATCAATACAGGATCAGACAAGAATTATTTTAAAAAGGTGCGGGTGCTTAAAAAAAAAAATCAGAAATGATACTTGAATTCCCTATCATAGGAATAGAAAGAATCCTCCTTATAATTTAAGATTTCTTAATTGTTGTTGCTTCAATTTTAAAATTCAGCTAATTATCTATGATTATGATTCAGTGGAACAAAAAAAGGCCCGGCTAGGTACTGACCCGGCCAGGCCATGGAAAAGCCCTTATTGGACAAAAATAACGAGGTATTCTTTTTTTTTTATCATCAAATAATTTTTCGAGCCCGTACTTTAGAGTTGGAATTGCTGATAAACGTGATATATATATAATTATATAAATTATAGAACTTTTATTTTTCTTAGAATTAAATAGAGATATTAATTAGAATAAACTATCTTTTTAAGATATAAGTCGATTTTAATAAGGATAAAGAGATAATTTCAACCCTTACTTTATATGTAATGTAACATAGTTATTATCCGTTTTCAATTGGGAGAGATGGCTGAGTGGACTAAAGCGTCGGATTGCTAATCCGTTGTACGAGTTATTCGTACCGAGGGTTCGAATCCCTCTCTTTCCGTTTACCTGTATTGCTTGATATTTTCGTTATCTTTCGAATTGATCGAACCTTTTCTTTTTTCTTAAGATTTTATCTATTCGCCCCCTTAACCTTAAATAAAAAAAAAAGAAAAGGGTTCGATCAAGGAAAAGTATTATTTGATGCTTATTCTTCACGTCCAGGATTACGTCCTGGATCATTAGATAAGAATCCGAAGATGAAGAGAGAAACAAAGAATATCACTACTGTGTAAACGAAGAGTTTGAGAGTAAGCATTACACAATCTCCAAGATCTTTTTTTTTTTTGAAGAGAATAGATTATCCATTTTTATATCACATATCATATTTTGACACCATGAAAGGAAGTACTTTTTTAGTTTTTAGACAGGGTTTTTCTTCAGTAAAATTAAAATTTTATTTTAAAATACTCGCAAGACCTAATTGTGGGGTATCTTATATAAGATCTTTGACGAGAAAGGTCATAATGAAGAAATGGGGTGATTCAAGAATTTCAATGTTTCAACTAAAGGTTCATACTCTAAGACTTATATGATTTTATCAATTGTTATAATTTTTTCTTGAATACTTGAATAAATAATTAAGTTTGCTAAGACAGTATTCAAAATTTCATCGAAAACTTACAGCAGCTTGCCAAACAAAGGCTAAAAGAAAAAACAGCAAAGGTATGACCGGCATAAAATCGACAATTGGATTTAAAAAAGAGTAGGCCTCGGGTAATTTGGCCAAGAAAAAACTACTCGAATAAAGGGCAGAGTTAAGACAGATACCGATCAAACTAAAAATATTAAGCATAACAAAGATTTTTTTTCTTGGAGATAATTGTATTTTGATTGAGTTATTGATATAAGGCAAAAAATAATGAAGAAAGTAAAGTAGACCAAAAAATCCTTTCAACCCACTCACCCAATCAAAAGCCTTCAATTCTAACAAAGAGAATATAAGAAATCATACGTTTATACAATACAATATCTTAATTAAATTATATGTAATGATCAATCAAGTCCAGTTTAATTCTATATTATATCTACACGTAGCAAAATCCTATCAACAATATAGTGCATAGATATGTATTTGCATTGGAATTGACGAAAAACCAACACTCATATTAGTGTTTATTAGTGCAGAATTGAAATTTAAATGGGGCGTGGCCAAGTGGTAAGGCAACGGGTTTTGGTCCCGCTATTCGGAGGTTCGAATCCTTCCGTCCCAGAGCACCCATTATATCATTATATCCGGAAAACTCTTACTTTTTTGAACAAGACTCTCTTTAAGATCTTTAATTTGAATTTTAGAGTGGAGTAGTGGCTATAATATGATTCTTGTTTATCATTTTTACTTATTCTTCTCTGATTCAGAGAAGAATATTGTTTTCTCAAACTAAATTGCGTTCGAATGAGACAGAGATGTAACTTAATCTAGTTGTTTTGTTATCTAGGTCAGATGGGAACATAGACCCCATACCACACTAGTTTGAATAAAAAAAGTTGGACAGACTATCATTGTATGCCTATGCCCATCCCTCTGCTATTCCTATTGAAGTTAATTTAGGTACCATATCCTATATATTTTCGTTTTAATATTTAATTTAAATACATATATCTATGTATCTGTCTGAATCTCATTAACAAACGATCAAGTAAATTACATATGTAACAGATCTGTTTTCTTTGCACCGAGTTTTTTGTCATTTTTTGTTTGGGTCTAAGAGTTCTATAAATTGTTGTAAAATTTTAGGCGAGGGATTATTCATACATTCTATTAAATTAGATTTTTTTGGGGGGGGTCTAGAAATAGAAAGGTTACAGAAAACTTATGGAACCTCAAGTCAAATACAATGCATGGTATCATTCTATTTCCGTAACAACGGCCTTTGTTTGTATTTTGTGAAAAAAAAACTTATGATCACTTAAATTGGAATCGTCAATTATAGAATATCCGGGATTAAATTACTTGCAGTGACAGTTCTTCCATTTATTTGCTAACTATGGGATTAAAAAATTAGTGCTGAGACGTTTTCAGAAACTAACTACCCATTCATATCTATTTCTATTATAGATATAGAAGGACAAAAGTATAGATTTATTATTATTTAGCGATCGCACTAATGACTATTCATGATTCCATAATTGAATCAATTAAATACTAGTTCCAAACTAGAGAAATGTTATGGTAAAACTTCGTTTGAAACGATGTGGTAGAAAGCAACGTGCGACTTGAAGGACATGATCAGCTGTGGATGTAATAATCCACCATTTTATTACGAATAAAAGTGCTCTTGACTCGACATCCTTTGTTCTGCTCGACTAGAACCCATCAGTTTTTTCTTGGGTTGTAATGTAAAAAAGGGGTAATTATATACATGATGGAGCTCGAGTAGAAAGTATTGATTCATGTCTCAAGGGTAAGGGTCTAGGGTTAGTGTCAATTAATAAGTTTGAACAACTTCGTAAATATAGCTTCTATATAGAAATTGAAAGGATTCAATTTTAGAAAGTTTCAAATCTAAAATATAAGTCAAATTTGTTGGACTTGGTAAAACTTTTTCAATCAAAAGTGGAACACGCGTGAATCAACCGTTCTGATGATTCTTTGATAGAACGAAATCACAAAAAAGGCATGTTGCTGCCATTTTGATAAGGATTAAGGATCACCGAAGTAATGTCTAAACCCAATGATTCAAACAAAAGATAAAGGATCCTGGAACAAGGAAACACCATTTTTCATTGTCTCAACAACTAAATCTGAAGAATAAAACAGATTCTAAACGAGACAAGAAGGGGGCTAGAGACCACTCAAAAAATGAAATAGCTTAGGGATTGTGAGCTATTTGAGAGTTATCCCACTTGAGTTATGAGTACAATTTTTTGTTTTACATTTATAAACGAAAAAAAATTAAATCTTTAATCATAGTCTAATTGATTTGATGATTTTATGGATCTATTTGCCATTCTAATTTTATACATAGACATAATTTTCTCGAGCCGTACGAGGAGAAAACCTCTTATACGTTTCTAGGGGGGGTATTTTCATCTATCCCAATGAGCCGTCTATCGAATCGTTGCAATTGATGTTCGATCCCGAAGAGAGGGGAGAGATCTCCGGAAAGTTGGTTTTTATGATCCGATAAAGAATCAAACTTATTTAAATGTTCCTGCTATTCTATATTTCCTTGAAAAAGGCGCTCAACCTACAGGAACTGTTCATGATATTTCAAAGAAGGCGGAGGTTTTTAAGGAACTTCCCTTTAATAAAACAAAATTTAAATAAAGAGTATAAGCTTTTCTCTACTATGCTACTATGCTCCGCCTTTTCGTATTGTTCCCATAGAATCCCCTGTTCTAGTGGTATTGGTATATAACGACAAAAAGCGAAGGTGGATAATCCCAAAATCGAGGGACTAGATGAAGAAATTGGATCTCGAAATATAAAATTATGACATTATCTGCAATCGACTGGTTTTCCGTTTTCATTGGAACTCTACTAACAAATAATAATAACCACGGAATCAAACTTGCTTATTCGCTCAACTTATATTGATTGAATAACTCGGATTTTTTTTGACTACTTTTTTATTCCTTGATCTATTATCTACACCTTTTTGCATCTATGTAGTGCCAATCCAACACCAGTCCTTATAGTTAATATTTAATTGATTTCCATTTTCACCACCGTATTCTTTTCGTAACATTTATATTGACAACAGTGTATCGAACAAATATAATTTGATCGTGTATAAGTATAAATCTTTTCGTGCCATAGGTTCGGTTTTTTATTTTACTTCATTCAATTGATGGGTTCGTTGAATTCGCTGTGATACAATAATTTTTTATTGGAGTGAAAAAAAGAAAAAGAAAGGGAGGTTGATTCACTTGTACATTTATATCTATTCTAAATTCTAATTATATTTCAATTTAGTATATTTGCATCTGATCTCTTCATTTTTATGTTCAGTTCAGAAGCGATTTAAATTTGAGATTTCTTTTTGTAGTCTTAGTTTAAAATGTTTTGATTGTGCCATGGCACTCAAATTTAGTTATATTTTTTTTACTGTATTGACATTTACACATCCTAATTGTTTTTAGATTTTTGGGTTGCTAACTCAACGGTAGAGTACTCGGCTTTTAAGTGCGGCTAGTATCGTTTACACATTTGGATGAAGCAAGGGATTCGTCCATACCATCGGTAGAGTTTGTAAGACCACGACTGATCCTGAAAGGGAATGAATGGAAAAAATAGCATGTCGTAGCAATATATAATTCTGAGAATATTGCATTCTTACCGGATCGGTACAAAGACTTGTTTAAAGGCTTGGATCGGGGCGGAACAAAATGAATTAAAAGTTGGGTCGAGTGAATAAATGGATAGAGCCCTATCGCTCTAATTATAGGTAAAAAAAAAAGCAACCGGCTTCTGTTCTTAACTTTGAATGATTACCCGATCTAATTAGATAGACGTTAAAAATGGATTAGTGCCTGATGCGGGAACGGCTTCTCCTATGAGTGGATTATCCTTTTTTTTATGAATCCTAACTATGTTGATATTCTCCATTATGCATTTTATGCATTGGAGAGGAATGTGTAGAAGAAGCAGTATATTGATAAAGATAATTCAATTCTTTCCAAAATCAAAAGAGCGATTGGGTTTTAAAAATAAAAGATTTCTAACCATCTTGTTATCCTATAACGAACATAAACCTATTAGATGAAAAAAAAAAAGAGGATGGAGAGTCTGTTGATGAGCTTACCTGTCTCCGAGGTATATATTATTTTATTAGTATACTACCTTGTTTTGACCGTATCGCACTATGTATCATTTGATAATCCAAGAAGTATCTTATGCCGATCTTTGGTTCAAATCTAATTTCAAATGGGGGAATTTCAACGATATTTTGAACTCGATAAATTTTTGAAACAGGACTTCCTATATCCGCTTATCTTTCAAGAGTATATTTATGCACTGGCTCATGATCATGTTTTAAATAGATTCATTTTGGTGGATAATTTTGGTTATGATAATAAATCCAGTTCACTAATGGTGAAACGTTTAATTACTCGAATGTCTCAACAGAATCCGTTGCTTATTTCTGCTAATGAGTCAAACCAAAACCTATTGTTGGGGCATAACAAAAATTTATATTTGCAAATGATATCAGAGGGATTTGCAGTTATTGGGGAAATTCCCTTTTCCCTAAGATTAGTATCTTCCTTAGAAAGGAAAGAAGAAATAGGCAAATCTCAAAATTTACGATCAATTCATTCACTATTTCCGTTTTTAGAAGACAATTTTTTACATTTAAATTATGTGTCAGATATACTAATACCCTACCCCATCCATCTAGAAATCGTTGTTCAAACTCTCCGCTCCGGGTTGAAAGACGCCTCTTTTTTCCATTTATTACGCTTCCTTCTCTATGAGTATCAGAATTGGAATAGTCTTGTTATTCCAACTCCAAAGAAATCAAGTTCCATTGTTTCAAAAAAGAATAAAAGATTATTCTTGTTTCTATATAATTCTTATGTATGTGAATACGAATCCATCTTCATTTTTCTTTGTAACCAATTTTATCATTTACGATCAACATCTTCTGAAACTCTTTTTGAACACCTTTTTTTCTATGGAAAAAGAAAAGCTCTTGTAGAAGTCGGTTCTAATGATTTTCCGCCCGTCCGATGGTTGTTCAAAGATCCTTTCATACAT